CTCCATTACACTGTCGTAACAAAAATATCGGATGCGGCTATATAGAAATGTTTGGTACATGAAGCCGTGCTATACATCTAAATAGACTTAGATAGAAATTCATCTTGATCTGGAATCAAAGAAAGATAGTGGAAATGGCTCTTATCTTGTGACTTGGAGGAGGTTCCTCTCTAGAGGAAGGGAATAACAATTTATTCCCCTAGAAAATCTAGGAATAAGAAGATTGAATCGGAAATATCGACAAATTCTTTCGAAGTCCAAGGAAATGAAATTAAAAAAAGGGGAAGTGGGTCAACTGTATCTAATTCAAATTTCATCTCTATCGAATTTTAATATCAGAATAGCGGATATAGTCATAATTAAATGGGTCAGGTCCACTTACTTTTTCTTTTATTGATTTCGAATTTTGCCATTTGCCAATGGATTTGATTGGTATAATGGAAAATAGGGATCTGGTGATTCCAGAGGCGGCTTATGATTATTCATAATAATGAAAATTTACCGTACAAATGTTCCACTTTCTAACTAGAACTAATATACTCTAACTCAGTATAATGATAACGTATTATCCGGTTAGTTCCTTTTGTATTCCAAATAAAAACACAATATCTCTATTTTCTGAATACTATGATATGACTGGACTTTTATAAAAAAATTTATGAAAAAAAAGAAAAGCCCCTTATCGGATTTGAACCGATGACTTACGCCTTACCATGGCGTTACTCTACCACTGAGTTAAAAGGGCTTATTTTATTTAATTCCTGAACGAGTCACTATGTAGATAAAATCTCTATATGCACATATATTATTATTAATTATATATATTTTTTATATATTTTATATACATATATAATATAAATATATGCGGTAGACTCATAGTGGCTAGTGATTGATTTTTGAATAATCAAATGGATTTACCTAGCAAGTCTAGGGTAAAATGAATTGTTTCAAGACCAGCCCTAATTTCTTTTATTGAGATGATCCCTATCAAAACAAAATTTACTTGATTGATACATAACATACATGTACACTTACCAATTCGACATAAAACAACTTTCAAGATATTTCATCAAATCGTGTGATGAAGAGATTCTACTTGTCCCCTTGAACTAAAGTCTTAGATAAAATTTTCGATAACTTCTTGATCCCGTTTACTAGATTTATTTTAGTAGATTTATATAGAGAATGTCGATTCTAATGAACGATTCATGAATATGAATTACGAATCAAAAAATTCTATACAATTTTGAAAAACGGAAAGACCCTTCGGATCTAATCATATCATTCCATTATATTGACAATTTCAAAAAACTTATCATACTATTATGATAGTATGAGGGCGGTTGAGCAAGTTGGCCCCCATCGTCTAGTGGTTTAGGACATCTCTCTTTCAAGGAGGCAGCGGGGATTCGAATTCCCCTGGGGGTAGGGTACTACGAAAGGAAGTTGATCATGGATTACCAATAAGCCTAAAATGGATTCTTCCTGGGTCGATGCCCGAGCGGTTAATGGGGACGGACTGTAAATTCGTTGGCAATATGTCTACGCTGGTTCAAATCCAGCTCGGCCCAATAATTCGCCAATCTACCATGAGATGGTATAACCCCTCTTGTCCTTCAGAAATAAGAAATACCCCGTACGAAGATAAAAAAGAATCCAATTTTCGGCGAGATCCCTTATTTCCCTGGGATTGTAGTTCAATCGGTTAGAGCACCGCCCTGTCAAGGCGGAAGCTGCGGGTTCGAGCCCCGCCAGTCCCGACGGATCCAATATCCAATAAATAGATCAATTCATTTTTCCCTTTCTATGAACTAGTAAAGGGTGTCGGGGGACATACTTTCATTGAGTCTTTATTCATTTTCTCTTTCCTATTTTTTTCCATTTCGCTTTTATTGTTTGTTTAGGTTTGTAACTATGTAATGAATCGAAGTGGAAAGGCAATCTGATGATCCTTTATCAGATGATTGTCCAAGGAAGATCAAGGTAGGGTATAGAAAAAACAAGGAAACAGATGATAACTCAAGGAATTTTGGATTGATTGGGTCAGGAATCCAAATATGGATTCGGTATGGATAAAAGAACTTCCTATGTTATACTATTCAAGTCTCGACGACGGGTTGATTTGATAGATCAGATATTGTTATTCATGATATTGATCCGATTCAAGATCATCGAGAGGTAATTCATTCATTGAATTTACAAACGAAAGATTGATCATCTCTAGGGGATTAAATCCCGAGTTATTGCGAAGTAAAAAAATCAATGAGATTATGGAAGTCAATATTCTTGCATTTATTGCTACTGCACTATTCATTCTAGTTCCTACCGCCTTTCTACTTATCATTTACGTAAAAACAGTTAGTCAAAATAATTAATTCAATTGAATGAAACTTTCGTTTTGAGTTCTTATCAAAAATTGACGAAGTCAAATGAAAAGGATTCCAATTTCACGTCTTAACTTAAATGAAATGAGCGGACTATAATCGGAAATATTCTAAGAGATAGATGGTATGGTAGAAAGATGAATCTATCTCTTTCTACCATACCATCTATCTCTTAGAATATAAACTTAGTCTATCAAGTTGTAATCTAGAATAAAGATAAATGTCTATAGATCAATCTACAATATTCTCTTCATACTCATATATGTGTATCTTAATTCCAAATATTGTATGTAATTGACATAACACCCAATTTGCTACATCTATTTGTTCCGATCAATCGGAAATAATTCTTATCTTAGGATTCGAATTCCTTTCCTTTTCCTAATAAGGAAGAGGAAACCTCACCGATTTTGAACGCCCGAACCGTGATATGAAATAAGTCGATAAAGCAAAAATAGCCTTTCTCAAATTAGAAACCAAACTGCCCAATATGTGCCTCGCTCGAGGCAAGATCTTATTATTGCATAGTCTCTCGTTAGACAACCACTATCTCTATCTAATTTCTCACAGAAAGTGCGTATACACTTAACAAAACGACTTCTTCTTTGACCAGTAAAGAGGGAAAGAAATCAAAAAAAAGTCTGGTCTTCCTCAGTATGCATCTATAAAGATCGTAAGAGCCCATTCCCCTTAATTGAAATAGAAAATTTCGGAAGAATTTTAGGTCTGAATCCCTTTCTTTTCGAAATACAAACACGGGAATTGCTGAAATATCTCTTTGATTGAAAGAGTATGATTCATATCCTAGATTATTCCATTGGAGTCCAATGGGATTCGAAATTCATTTTTCTTTTAAATAGTTCAAAATGCGTTGCAGAACAATTTATAAAACAATTGATACGGTTTGATTCCGGAACTCAATTAGTAGTACTTCTAGAGCCCACTTCTTCCCCACACTACGAGTGAAAGGGAAAATGTAAAGACTACCATTAAAGCAGCCCAAGCGAGACTTACTATATCCATGTGAATTATGTCCCCTATCTCTATAAATACAAAGGAATTATTTCTTTATTCCTCACTAATAATAGTGGAATCAATGGCGCAGAGTCAAAAAGGGATTCAGACCGAACAGTATTGAGAAACCAATCCAATAAATCGATTATGATTTCGAATCGGGAAAGATTAAACACAAGCAAAATACGTAGTAACATCCCAAGAGAATGGGAACATGTAGGAATAGGAATACTGAGGCCTATTCTTTTTTTTTGTTTTGTTGACTTTTGATTGGATACCCGAGCACTCAGAGATTCTCGCGAATCCGTCGTATATAAAGCAACTTCCACCCCTTTCTAAAATTATTAACTATTAATTGAATTTCCTATCAGGCTCTACAATCTGATTCAAGATCCAGTCATTAGACACTCCCTTTGTTATAGAAGGGAATCGTGAAGTCTTGATAGCCCCTCTACTAGTAGATTAGAATATTTCCTTGAATCTTAGATGCGAACGAGGCTTCACAATCTTTTCTTTTAGAAAACCTTCAGACCCCATGCTTAGAATCAAACAAAGTATCAACAGTCTGTTTCCTATGCTTCTACCGGGGAAGACTTCTGCGAGTTATATCAGCAGAACAGAAGAGAAGAAGAGCTTTCGAGTTTTTTGTTGATCAGGCGACACCCGGATTTGAACTGGGGAAAAAGGATTTGCAGTCCCCCGCCTTACCACTCGGCCATGCCGCCAAAATGATACAAAATAGATGAAAATTTTCCCGGATTACTGAATTTTTTTTATTGTACTTGCATTTTGACTCCTGTTTTCCTTAATCCTTTTCCTAAAAGAAACACCCCTTAATTGGAATTGGATCCCTTCGATTGATTGTTGGATCCCTTCAATTGATTGTATAGTATCTGAAATGTTTGATTTCTCAATAGAAAAGCGAGAGAATGTTTTTAGCATTTCAGCCGACAAATTTGAACCATTAACTATTGACTGCTTACTTCGAATTCATGAACGATTCTGGGATTTGAATCTCAAATTATGTTTTCCTAATGCCATAAGAAAATACAAATTGAGACAGAACTAATCAGTATTGATTTTTTCAATCAAAAAATCCTTCTCAATTTCAATTATAACAAAACATATGAGTATATGTAAACCCCAGAACATAAATTATTACGCAGATCTCTATTATTTAGATATGTTGTCGATAGGGAATTATCATAAAATTATCTTACTTCACTTCCATTTTGCATTGAATAGAAATTCTCTTTTGATAGAGCACGACCCGGGCTGTCGCGAATAGAACCGGCACTAAAAGAGAAGTCGGGTATTATGGCTGTTTGCATACGTGTTTAATAAATGCAACCCTTCTTATACACTTCAAATCGTATTCTACTCAAAAATAAGTAAAGTACAAATATCTTTCTTCTCTGCAAATCGTTTCGAAATCCCTAACATAAAGGCAGTTAAGTGTTCAAAAAAATGGATTCTATCTGATTTTTTTGTCTTTATCTACCAAAACCTAATCCTTTTATTTTTCTCAAATTCGAATATGTAATATCATAATAATGGTATAATTTGAATCATTTTCTTTTTGTTTTGCTATTCTATACAAAA